ACAAGAAAATCTCAGTTAATGGTCCTCACAACGAATCAGTTGTCCCCCCAACAGGAGAGATTTTTGTAGAAAAGAAAGGTGTATGTCATGGGCCCTATTCTCTATTTGCCAGGCGAAGGTAAGTCTCTTTCATCTGTTTATTCTTTTTTTACATTGAACAGGGATTTGACCGACTCGCACACGGGCAGCGCTCCCGAAGCGAGAAAGGGGATTGGCTCACCGGCAGCGGGCGCTGCGTCAACAAGGCCCTTGGGCGACATTCCAGGTCTCTCGAATGCCTATTCAGAGGGATACGGGACAGAGCAACTCGAAGTGAAGTAAAGTGTTCTAGTTACACCAGTTGGATTATTAAAGTCAAAAACACTGATTCCAGTAAGGAGTTCCAATTTCTATTCTCAGCGGGGCTATCACTACCGGCTATGTGATCAGATTTTCTTTGGCTATTGGGGCAGAGGACCGGATGTCGCCTTATCTCATGTACTTGCTCAATAGAGCGAACAGGGGCATCACGGCTACTTTTTGGTCTTGTCTCATTCCACGAGTCCTCAAAAGGGGATAAGAGGCGACTGCCGCAGAATGTACCACGCCGCTTTCCTCACTTCTGTTTGTTAGTAGAGGTTCGATCTAATTGAAATATTCTATGACGGGATCCCCGGCTCATCGCAAGGCAGTTGCTTCAGCCTCTCGCCTATATACATATAAGTCGGCTTTGAAAAAAAAGCACTACATCCACATATTCGTATATGAACCTTAACGGCCTCTCCCGTTTGATCGAACTCTTAATTACTTTCCTTTCTCTGGTAAGACGGGGGTTTATAGCGCCCTTTCTTCAAAAATGCTTCTTTATTAAAGCCCTGCTCCAATTCTTTAATACCTTCCAGTTCTTAATTATCAGCTAAGACAGGAAGCCAAATCATCGCATAAGGGTAAAATACATGCATTGGATAGCAAGTCCTTCTTATTCCGCGTGGATCAATACTCGACTTCTCTACAAAGAAATAACATAGATCAATAGAATACCCATTCACAGGCACGGTATGACTTCCTATTAGTCGGCTTACTTTTCATAATTTGAAATAATTGCTGAACTGAACATAACTGCTCCATCTTCTCCTTAATAGCTGGGATTCCCCAAAAGAAGGGAAAAGCTTGAGCTCTCTGTATCATCAATCGACTGCAAAAGCGTAGATTCTTAGTCGAGATTCGAACTGTTCAACCGCGGCTTGGATAACGAGACGGGGAATCTGCTTTTCACATTTATATAGACCCTAACAACTATCCAAGCTCTACTTTATGCTAGTACTTGATCGATCGGTGAAGTCCTCTTATTGGAATAACCCATCAATGCCGCACTTCCTGCTCTAACCGCGCCCAACCGCTACCAGCCATCAGAACAATCCGGACGAGCCACACGGAATAATATCCTTTCTCTTTCTTCAGATCACCTCCGGGAGAGGAAAAGCTGAGCAAGGAAGGCGTAATTACATCAACAAAAAAGAAAAGGATTTGCGTAAAAAGTAAAGCCAATAGTATCCCGAAGGTCTTCCTTGCATGCTGAAGTGAACAGGGGCGGTACCAACTACGACTAGAAAGCGGTCACTCCTGTCAATGAATACCATTCATAGCTGTCCATATTAGTAACATAGCCGTAACGACTTTGTTTTACTGCTCGAGGTGGTGATAGCTTTTATATAAAAAGAAAATTATAAGCTTGCATAATGCTCTTCCTATTTGTTTTCTCGACTTTCTTCTGCCGAACCGAACGAAGACAGTTTCTCTCCCCTCTGTACCTATTGCACTGATCTCTTCTCTTTCACTCTCTTTCTTCATTCAGGAAAGGTGAAGATTGAATCGGGAACAGAAAACGAAGCAGGAACAGACTTGTCCTTTGGTCGAGTTTGCTTCACTTCCTGAGCCCTCACCACTTCCTGCGACAGCTAACAAGGGGCATTTAGGACAACTCGTTCATTTAGCACAACTTCATTCCGCTCGGGCCTCTCTTTGGAGAGTCCCTTCTTTCCAATCAATAAATATAGTGCTGGCTCGCTATTCATATTATTTCTGCTTGACCGGTACCAAGAACTCCATTTTCAATGAATTCTGGGTCTGGGCGCTTAGCAGCCCCTACTTTCACATTTCTTCCTATAAAACTACTTGGTCTACTTCCATTTAGACTGAGATGGCTTCTCTTTCGACGGATTGATCCGGACTTCCCCATTCGCAGGAAAGACCTGAATCCTACTGAAGCTGCTAACAGAGACTGAGCAGATATTGACCTATGAGATTTGTACACTTCGGCTTGGCACCTTCCTTTGGTTCGTGCTCGCACGGGCCGTTTCTCTGCCAATCTCGAATTGGAATCTTTGCTTACCCGTGGGCCTTCCAGGATCACTTTAGGAGCTCGCAACGTTGAGTTTTATTCCCAGTTGATCCTTACTAATCCATATGAAGTTAGGTTAGCTACTTCCGGGGATAAGGAATTTCAGAATAGAAAACCCGAATGAAATGGGATTTTTCCTATCTAAAATAGGGCTTTGAACCAGCCTGAGAGACCATTTTTCTTTAAAGAAAGTCCCGTTTTAATGATTTACAGAAATTTGAGTTTTGGTTCAATTCTTAAAAGAAAATACTTCCTGCCAGGCTTTCTGTGCTAATCCGCATTGCTTTCAAAGGGCTACTCATAAACATCTAGTTTCACATCATGAAATATTCTCTTGACACGGCTATCTTCTAACTGGAGAATTGCAACCTTCACTTCGTATCCGGATCCGGCTCTCCCACTTTCTGGTTTAGTTTCAAGCTCCAGCTTAGGTATCTTATATAGATCAAGCTGCGTCATTAATCTCATTGCCGGGCCAAAGCCCTTATTCTAGCAAATAAGCAAGTAAACTACCTTCGGATAAGAAAGTTATCGGCTGCAAGTGGTCTTGGTTATACAAGAGAAAGTAAAGTCAAAGTCTGATGGAACTATTGATCGCTACAAGGTTCGCGTGGTAGCCTTTGGCTACAACCAGCAAGAGGGTATAGACTATGATGAGACATTCGGTCCAGTTATCAAGATAGATGGCCACGGAAGATATAAAACACGTTGCCCTGAGGTCTCCTATTGGTATATACTCTTACAAGGTGATGCCTTTTGGTTTAAAGAATGCTGGTGCTACTTATCAACGTGCTATGACTGCTATTTTTCATGATATGATGCATGAGGAATTGGAGGATTACGTTGATGACATAGTAGTGAAATCCAAGCAAAGGAAAGATCATGTGGAAGTGCTTCGTCGAGTCCTACAGAGCAGCAGTCGGTTCAACATAAGAAGATGAAGCAGCAGTTTGAGATCCCTTCTATCTTCATCTGCTCTTCTCCATAGTCTTTCATTCCTCTCACCCGACTATGAACCAGGCTTTGCTGCACCAGCCAGCCCTTTCACTAGCACCACAAATGGCAGGGGAAGTTGCACCAGTAGAAGAAGTCACGGGGGTAGCTAGACCAAGTCCATTACCAGATCGTCCAGCAGCAACCGGATCCACCAGCATCCGTAGCGGTGTATCTAGCACCAAGACCCTATTATACTCAGCGGTTATATAGAGTTATCTATATTTCTATATATCTATATATGGATATATAGATAACTCTGCAGCATGAGTCAGAAGTAGGGCTCTAAGTAGCGCCTTTTCCACTTATGGACCAGTTTTTTACTAATGAAGGGAGGTCAAGATCTTTCAAGACTGATAACTAAGGTAACCTCTTCATTCGTTTCGCCCAATTTATTTACAGCCTATTGACTAACCAAGATTCTCGCTCACCTTTAATAATTCCATCCAATGACTTAGGAGAAAGATGGTCAGTAAGTCGATGAAGCATAGCTAACACCAATGTCTTTCTGACACAGCCTGACTCTGTGCTAACTAGACGATTTCCCGCTACCGGTGTTACCCACCGTAATTCAATTGTTAGATAGTTAGGCCAACGTCTTTGGTTTGGCTATTCATCACTATGGCTGTGGGCTGAACTGGTGAGTTAGCTTGGCCTAAAAATACACATCCATTATCCCATTCCTCTCATCAGACTTTGAAACTATTCACTTACACGGACCCGTGAACGGAGTGAGTGCTGTCTCGATTGGGTGTATAGTTATTAGAAAGGTGACATTGTACTATTGAAAGAGAAAGAAAGGATCCGGCCCTTACCTATGAACTTGTCGACTTTGCAGTCAAAAAAAAGAATAGGATTTCAAAGGTTTGGGAAAGGGCGGGATGGGATGACTATTAAGCCCTTTCGGGCTTCAAGCTAACCATACACCACCTACGGAAACTATGTGGTGTATTTGAAGGTGGCTAGAGATAAAGATAGGCTGTTCAGCCCGCTCGCCACAAGCAAGAGGAACCCTTTGATTGCTTGTTGTACTCCTTCTACCATATTCCTTTGTCTTTGCTTTGCACTTCAGTCCCGGATCGACTATAAGTCTTCTTTGCTATAGCTTGACTACGTGATCGACCTATAATAATTTGTTTGCTGGCTTGAGTCCAGAACTACTTCTTTGCTAGCCTGAGTCCGCGTGATTTATCTCATTAAGCGCCGAATCCCTACTTCTTGTTGCTAGCAAATGAGAAAAGAATAAGTCTTTGACAGCAACCTAATACCAAGCTAAGCGGAATGTAAGCCTTAAAGTGACTTCCTAGCTGCTGCTTGATCTATCTCATTAACTGCAGAATCCCCATGAGTGTACTTCCTGATAGCAAATGGGAAAAGACTACTTCTTGGACTGTGGCCGACACCAGAGAAGACTAATTAGAGAAAATGGTCGTGTTCTCCGCTTAAAGATTGGGCTTTTTTGCAATGTTTTAGAAAGTCCCCAGTTTCCGGTTTTATTTACTAAAGTCAATAGGTAAGGGATGAGGAAAAGACGAAAGTATACTTTGAAGCGGACGCTGCTTTTTCTTGTCGCGTCGTCTCTGGGCGGCGCCTTCGCAGTCCGGGATTTTCGAAGGATGAATCCAGTGGTGCCCGCAGTTCTGTCGCGGAACGGGGCGGTTTTATTGCCTAAAAGAATGCCGGTTCCGCCATCCGGCCCGAGCCGGCGCCACAATTAGTATATGGCAATAATGGCCTGCAATAATGAAAGAATGCATGAACAGGGCCCCTTATCTCCTTCTCCAAATCTCAGAAGATCCACACTCCTATTGATCGATTTATCTCCTATGGTTCCTACTCTCTTGACTTGAGCACAAGTCTTTCAGAAATCTAAAAAATCATGGAACCGGACTCTTATCTTATGATAAAGCCAAATCTTCTGAGAATTGGAAACGAGCTATGTTAGAAAAAATGGAAGCTCTTCAAAAGAATGAAACCTGGGATCTTGTCTTTCCACCACCTGACAAAAACATTGTTGGTCAAGGTGGGCTTACAAAATCAAATACAAGTAAGATGGTTTTTTTATATAGAGGTACAAACGGCTTGTAGCAAAAGGCTTTTATCAAGAGTAAGAAAGCTCACTTGGTTGCTCAAGGCTATGAAAAAGAGTATGGTCTATATTATGCCGAGACGTCACGTTCAGTCCAGTTGCTCAAAATGGTACCATTCGCACCCGCTTACATTCAGCACTGGCCCAACTCTCATCCCAGTTAGACGTCAAGAACGCTTTCCTTCACGGAGATCTCAAAGAAGGGGTCGAGGCCAACCTCCCGGTTATGAAGACTCTATTCATCCAGACTTTTTGTGTAAGCTTTCAAAGGCTCTCTATGGACTCAACTACCCAGATCTAAAGAATTCGCCAAAGAGCCTTTTTCTAACTAGGAGAGTCAGCAAGCTACCGGAAGCGAAGGGTCCCCCTTAGAATTTCCAATTCCTCCTTTTCGTTCTACTTAGGTGGAGCAATCCGAACTCTCGACAGAATATACAAGAGGTTTTTATTCCTGTGTAGACACCTCAACGAACTCATGTGGACACTCCTCAGCCCGAGGACAATCTCTCAAATACACATTAAGATGTTGACCCGTTTTTCTTTTCTTTGCTGATTCCTCTCAATGAAATTTGCCATGTTGCACTAAGTTACTTACGGATGTATGCATGCGGTCCGGGAACACTTTGGGGTGAACACCCATCCGAACAAGTAGGGTCAATAGTTCAGCATTTAGGCCGTAACATTTAGCAAAAAAAAAAAATATTTAACCCAACAAGTGCTCTCCGAACCAAGCTAGATAGTCTCCTATCACTAGGCTCACCAACCAACCTGGACTTTGATTCTTATTATTCCTACCGGATATCAAAACCATAAGGATTGTTTCCAGCCATGAGTTCCCATATGACATAAGCGCTCTTGGGTGGGCTGGGCCATTCCATCAAATCTTTGAGAAGGGGCCCAATCTCGTATTTGATGGTCGGCGTGGCGATAGGCTTCGCTTCTACGACTGCCTCCCCAGCCGTTGCAAACACTGAGCGAGAACGGTAAGGGGCGCACAAACAATGTCGTTGCGCGGGGATGCGATTCGCCAAGCTGGGGCTAACAAAGCCGTCCGGCCCCCTACCGGATTAGGAATGCGAAGGCCTCTCCTTTTTTCTCATTTTGTTTGAGGCGGTCCGAATAGAGAATGAAATGCAGAAATAGGGGAAGGGTTCCAAACCTTTTTTTGTTTAAGGGCTGCTCGCCCTACCGAAGTACCAAAGGCTTTCGAGGCTTACACTCCCCTATTACACGACCTAAAAAAAGGCTTTCAGTAGCGCCCTTAGAATCTAAGCTTTTTTTTTGAAGCGCCTGTAGTTGTAGCTGTGGGTAGGGCTTTCGTTCTTATCGCTTCGGGTTCCGATCTATATGACCTCCGGGCGGTACAAAGTACACCTCTTCCGTAGAGGCAGGTAGTAACCTAACCTTTAAGAGTCTGTTCAAGGGAGGAGCCCTCTTATCTATCAATGGAAAGATCTCCGTGCGTGGCGTGATCCTAGAAAAGATCGATTGAGACTCCCTCCCCGGTCCCACGACGATCTCTACGTACTTGTCCAGTCCAGGACAACTGAGATCTTCCGGTCTGCGTGCGTGGGAGCAGCTCAAACAAAGAAGAGTCTGGTCTGGTCCGAATTCAGGCCCGGCCCGCCCGTCTGCTGCTAGGTCCGGGAATGGCGCCAGGCGAGGGCGCCGCTATGCCCCGCTGCTCTGCTGCGGCCGGCCCCCGGACTATGCAAAAGAATCGAGGCCGGGGGGTCTCGACCATAGTGGTTCCCCCCCGCCTTTGGTGATTGACCAAACAAATAGGCCTAGATCTATGCCCCTTAATGAATCGAATGGTCCTTCGACCTTCATTTGATTCCGACGGCCGGCATAGATCTCATGAGACCCGCCCACTATTACTACGAAAAAAGTACTGCCCTTTTCCTTCGCTACTAGGAGAGTCAGCAACTTCTATTAGCGCCGGACCTTGAGTCGAATTGATCGTGTCATGTGCAACGTCCATCAATGATGGTTCATTAATGTCCATTGATTTAGACTCCTTTCCCCTTCCCAACTACGAATAAGATCGAGAGGAGCCCGAACCAAACCAAGAACGGAAACGGAAGCCTTTCGATTCCCCCCCCATTCTCTCTTAAATAAAGCTCGCCCTCGAGCCCTGGGTAGGTCGGCCGGGTCTTTCCCTGTTGTTCTGTTCCCGCCACGAGAAAGACGCACAGAAGAGGTATGCCCAGCGCGCGGAGGATCCGTTGAGAGTTTCTGTTGTCTCGGTAGGGAACTGTATGCTCTTTTCCCCTATTGTATTGAATCAATAAAAAAAGAGGTCAGTACTACGGCCCCCTATTGTTTGATCCAATATTGACCGGGGACGAGCCCCGACTTCCATAGGTCCTTGGTTTGACCTCCCGTAGTGGTCCTTGCTTTTAATAAAGCTCAGCGGGGCCAATTTATCGTACTTGCTCAGTGTGCTCTCCTTTCGTCGAGTGCCCCACCCGGTTCACTGGGCTGTTGGCCTACCAAGTACTTGCCCGCAGCTCCGCCCGAAAAGCGGGCTCCGCGCTCGTTATCCTTACTGTTCTCTCTGGTGGGGTCCCCTCCCATTGCTCTAGCCATAAGCTATGGCTGCTCCAGCTCGCAACCACAGGGGCCCGCCCTGCGAGGCCAGAGTGGGCTCCGCGGTCAGGTTAGCCCCCATTCGAATTACGTTAGGGGGTCTTTCGCTTTCTTTTGCCAGATCTAGAGAGATACTACGAGTCCTCCGTCCCAGATTCCATCGCCGCGGCCATCTGGTTCACCGGTACTACCAAAAAGTCTCATGCTTACGTTACTGTTATTGATGGTTTTATTATCTTGGACCACGAAGACCCCGGTCGTGCTTCTGGTTTCCATTCCCATCATCATATTGATGAGAAATCCCCTCGTGCTCTGCCATAAGAACTTGGAGTCCGTATCATGGTGAAGGTAAGGTAACGCTGTGATTCTTGCTCAAAAAACAGACCGAACGCGTTCGAGTTATTGGCTCGTCCAACCCGGCAGCATTCATGAATCGCTCGTTCAACTGTCCCTCGGAGACACGGTCGAGAAGTACCATGCATGGTTGCCCCCCGTCCTTTCTTTATCTCGGTCCCACCCAGCAAGATACGGCTCAGCCAAAAAACGTGAGCGCCCCTGCGCGAGCCTTATTTTATTAGTAAAGTCAAGCTTTGGCTCCCTAAAGACTAAAGAAATGGATCAAAAGGGGGGGGGACTTCTGCAACGGGCTATGCCACCCAAACCAACTGAGGAAAGTCGCATCCGTCCCATCGCAAGCACCTACAATGTCATGATCACATTGGTTTACCCTTTTTTCTTTGGTAGTTCAACGGACGGTCGCCCCTCCAACAAGAAAAGGTATAAATATGGAAACTTCTCTGCCATTTGGATCGGAGAATTTATGGAGGAAATCGGGTTTTAAATTTCCAGAAACCACACGATTATATAGCCAAAGGGAATACGCCGCGCCTAAAATCATCCCAAGCGCTGCTAATGTGGCTACTAAGCTATTTCTTTGGAAAGCTCCTACTGAGATGGGAAATTCCCCGATAAAGCTGCTAGTACCAGGTGAACTCATATTGGCCAAAGTGGAAGAGAAGGAAATGGTAGGGAGATTCGGCATGGTGCTCACTGAACCTCCGTAATATCTAACAAGTCGAGTCTTATGTCGGTCATATAGAACACCAACACATAGAAAAAGGGCTGAAGGAACCAGTCCATGACTTAACATCGGTGGAATGCTACCTCCAATTCCCTGTATGTTCGATAGAGCCAAAGATTCCCCCCCACTGATCGGAGTACGCCGATTACCCCCCGAACCGTACAAGATAGTTACCACCTATCATACGGCTTTCTAACTTCACTTCTTTTTCTAGTCGTTCCGCTCTGTCGATCGATGGTAGTATAAGAGATCTGTAACCCCCCGAAATTTTTTACATAATGGTTCCTGCTTCCTACCCATAGTTAGCATGTATCTCCCCGGGTCATACTTGAGTATCACATCGTAGACCCCCACCCCAACTCTATCTTCCTTATCAGTGAACCGGAAATAGTGCATAGGTACTCTTCAATGCAGCGGGGCCGAGACGACGTGACATACTACGATCACCTACAGAAGTGCTGCCCTTCGGCTCGGCAATATGGAACCTCTCAACAGCTCCCGTTCCTTTATGAGGTCCTATCGGGATAGGTAGGCCCAAGCCTTTCCCCTCCCCCCGACCGAGCAGTAGTTCCCCACGGCTGACAAATAGGATTTTAGGCCGTAAAAGAAAGGCACCGGCCCCCATTCTCCCCCCCCCACTGGGATTTTTCTTTCCTTATCTACGTGCGCACTGCGTCAGCACTGGCGAAAAGGAGGTCGGCTTTACTGAAGAAGAAGGGGCGGGCCGGGTGCTTGTGGGCCCCCTCTGCAGCAAGTGCTTGTTGGACTCCCACCCCCGTTTCCCGAGAGGGGGCCGGGCTGTCTTTCCCCAGCGGCCGGCCAGTGGCGGCAGAAAACGAACTCGGGTGGGCTCCGCGCGGTTCGCGTTTTCTTGTGTTGAGAGCTTCTCATTCTCTTATAGAAGCCCGCGTCCACGCCGGGGACGGGTAAAGCCCAGCGAAGCAGCAGGGAGCACTGAGCAATGGGGGGGATGAGGAAAAAAACAACCATGGGTTGGACCACACCACAGGCTGAAGTCCTTCCACGGCAGGAGAAGGGCAGGGCAGCGTCCCCGTTGTCGGACCGGAACAAGAAACGGAAGCTAGTCGTTGGAGGGAAGACAAGGCTCGTGGAGTGCGACTCCACAGAAGAGCCTTACTCTATAGGGGCGCTAGCGCGCTACAACTAGCACTTTGAAGCCAGCTGAAGGATGCGCGCTAGTAGCGCGCAACGGCTTTCAAGCTTTACTAATAGGGCTTTATAGAGAGAGGTGAGTAAGGGGATCGCTTCGCTTTTGTTGCGGAGCTCGCAGCCTTCCCACCCCTGCTTAGCGTTCCACTTGTGATCCTGGATGCAGTGGAGGATTTTGATAAATGCGCCCGAATGTTCCCCCTCCCTCCATAAAACCCTATTTCTCTTTCCCCCTCGAGAAAGATAAAGATAAAGAAGAAAAGAAAGAAAGGAGTGATTCTCTTCTTTCATGTGAACGGCCCTATCTTGTATCGAAAGGTTTTTCGTGCTATACACCACGTTGAGAAAGACCAGCCTCCTATGTACCGTACCATTTTTTTACCTCGAAAGGGGGGTCCTCCTTATGATGCTACGGACGGCTGTCCGAAGTGCAAGGGGTAAACTCGGACTCGGATAGGATAGGATTGTGCGCGCCGGGCCCTTTGGGTGTCATATTTTGGCCGAGTTTACCATACCTCCGGCCCTTATGTTACGCGACCGTAATATTTTGTTACGTTCCACCGCTGTTACGCCAGAAATAAAAGGTTCCACACGAGCTCCCGTTCTGCGGCGTGGCGGCAGGACCGATAGGGGATTGGCTCCGGGTGTAGATAGGGTAAAATCTGCAGGGGTCATGCAAATACATAGGCCCCTTCCCTTCTCTTTTGGATGAATGGGGTGGTTTAGAAGGCGCTTTCCGATCTACGGTCCCTCGGAGCGAGGGGTTAGGCAGGTAATATGGGCCCTCTGACTTCCAGCTATGTGCTGTGCGGCTCCCGCGAAGCGAATGAAGGGAAGCTCTTCGAGCTTTCTCCGCCAGCGGCTTATGTAGTGGTCGGCCTTATAAAGCTCGCTAAGCGAAGCTTACCTCCCCCCTTCCCTTATTAAATGAAGTGGAAAGTCTTCACTTAGTAGTCGGCATTCTATAAGCGACTTGTCGAGTCTACGAAGCTTTGCTTCTTGTAGTCGGCCCATAATGCCTCCCTTCATTTGCTTGCCTCCTTCCAGCTCAGAATGCTTGGCCTCCTGCGCCAAGTCGATTTTTTAGGCTCGGCTTCGTCCCGGAAGCGAAGCTTCTACGACGAGTCGCTTCTCTCCTTCTCTACTCTCTCTGGCGGAGAAAGCTCGAAGAGCTTACGGGTGAGCTTACGCTTACTCTCAGCCTCTTTGATTGGTAGGCGGGCGGGCTAAGCCCCCTACTTAAGATTCCATTCATAAGGTACTTTTTTGTTGTCGTGACGCTTTTGTTAGGCCGACTACTATACTACTACTTCTAGCTTCTATAGTGGCCCTTCCACTTTGGTGTAGTTGTAGTTTGTATTGGTACTGAATGAACATATCAAACAAAGGCGAGCAGTATAAGCCCTTCTTCCTTCGGCCTGGGAAAAGCAGCGAACTCTAGAAGCTAGGGCGTTGTTCACCTTTGGACACGAACACTATTCCGTTCTCAGCGGAAACCCGCCTTAGAGATTGAACGTCGACTTATCTTATTGCCGTTCAATCTAAGACAGCGCTGATAGCTTGTAGTGAACAGCCCCCTTATGAAACCAACCGAAAGCAGCCTTTGGTACTTAATTAAGGTTTGGAACCCTTGCAACTATGATAGAAAGCCGTTTGCTTGTTGCCAAACCCTTCGCCTTTCTTTTGAATCAAAGTAGGTCGCGACTGTTGTATTTTAGTCGGTCGGGGGAAGCGAAGCTTCTACGACAGCTCCGCTTCCTCGTCTTGCTTCTGGCAAAGCTTCTACTTTGCTTGCTTCTCTCGCGCTTGCTTGCGCGAAGGCTTAAAGTCCTTTTCGCTAGGTCCAAAAGCTTCCGTCAAAGCGAAAGATCTGATCCAACAGAAATCCCGCATATTGAGCGCAGCTGATATGCGGCTACGGCTAGGCGATCATATCACGCCATAAATTCCATTTTTATGTATAAAGAGATCCCCTAGATATACAGATAGAATAGATGTTCATGGATAGACAGACATTCCATTGATTCTGAGTTTTGGGGCAAGCTCGTCGATCCAAATGAATCATTCTTCTGGTCTCTCTTCGCCCCCCGCCCCGAAACTGACCCACAGCACAGCGCCCATTCGCTTCGCGCGCGGGAAGGCAACGAAGTTCAGTTCATGAGACCGCGGCGGAGTGGAGCAGCCGCGACACGAAG